TAACGATAACCGGAACCCCGGGGATAGATTTTGAATTACAAAGATTACAATGGTTAACAAACCAAAGGAGACATAATTTTATCAACAGAACAACTATGGTCTATCAAATTATATCTGACTGGGAGTTGAATCTCGGTAATTTAATCAATCATTTGGAGAAACGTGTCTTTTCGAATCATGACAGAGAATTATCATTTTTGTTTACAGAAATTAATAAATTAAGTAAGTATGAGCAAATTGCTCATACTCAAGATACTCAAGATATGGATCTTTTCATTTTTCTTCAACTAAATTCTTTTGAAAATTGGCAGTTTCCCGAATTACCCGAAGTTCTAAGTGGAATGCTTAGGATGAACAAAAAAGAGGCAGAATATGTATTTTTCAATTTTGTTTAATTGGGAGAGATGGCTGAGTGGACTAAAGCGTCGGATTGCTAATCCGTTGTATGAGTTATTCATACCGAGGGTTCGAATCCCTCTCTTTCCGTAACTTCCTTCATCTAATTCACGAACATTATTGACCGCAATGTATCAAAAAAAAAAACAACAACAATAGAATAGATTATGCTACGATAACTTTCTTGATTTTTTTTTATTCTTCACGTCCAGGATTACGTCCTGGATCATTAGATAGGAATCCGAAGATGAAGAGAGAAACAAAGAATATCACCACTGTGTAAACGAAGAGTTTGAGAGTAAGCATTACAAAATCTCCAAGATAAGATCATTTTTGGTAAAAAGGGAATAGATTATTCATTTTTATACCACATATTCCATTTTGACACCAAACCAAGAAATAAAGTGGTTTCTAGAAAAGAAAGTCATTTTCATAAATTAGTAATAAGACTCTTTCCGTATGAAAATTTTCTTTCACGTGCACAATTAATTATTAATTAGGGTATTTTGGGACCCCATACAAAGTCCTTGTTCACTAGAAGTAGGAGGTCAGAATGAGGAAACGAGGTGATCTGTATTCATCGCGCTTATCCAAGAATTTTCGTGTTTGAATTGAGGGTTCCCAATGTAAGACTTAATCTTATCAATTGATAAGATTATTAGATATTAGAATTGATTTTTATTGAATAAATCATGAATATTTGGAGGAGAGTATTCAAAATCTTATCGAAAACTTACAGCCGCTTGCCAAACAAAGGCTAAGAGCAAAAAGAACAAAGGTATAACTGGCATAACATCTACGATTGGATTGAAAAAAGCGTAAGCCTCGGGCAATTTGCCAAAGAAAAAATAACTCGAATGAAGGATCGAATTAAGATAGATACAGATCAAACTAAAGATATTAAGCATAACAAATGTTTCATTCTTGGAGATAATTGTATTTTGATTGAGTTATCAATATATATAAATATAAGGTCAAAAATGAAGAAAGTTAAAATAGACAAAAAAATCCTTCGTTTTCTTTAACTAACCCAATCAAAAATCCTTCAATTCTCAAACGAAAATAGAAGGAATCATACTTTCATACAATATCTTAATTGAATTCTATCTAATGATCAATAAATTCAGTTTCATTTTACAACTACAGATGTCAAATCTTAGCAATAATCTAACGGATTCCATGGATATTTAGACGAGAATTGACAAATAACAATACCTATATTAGTATTTATTAGTGTTGAATAGAAATCAAAAATGGGGCGTGGCCAAGTGGTAAGGCAACGGGTTTTGGTCCCGCGACTCGGAGGTTCGAATCCTTCCGTCCCAGAGCCCCTTAATTCTAGCATAATTAGATAAAAACAAAAATTGTGATATACACAATGGCAGGTTTATGAAAAAAACTTTACTAGCTATATTATCTAGTCTAGTAGCTAAAACGAGATATAGTGGGCGAACGACGGGAATTGAACCCGCGCATGGTGGATTCACAATCCACTGCCTTGATCCACTTGGCTACATCCGCCCCTCTGCTTTATCAAAGATTTTTTTATTTTAGGTTAGGAACATATTATATTGGATTGGTTTATATATGTACAGAACGAGAGTATGATAATCAAGAATTCACCAATCTATCCATTGGAGTCATAAATTTTTTTTATGACTAATGTAAATAAAAAAACTTTTCAATTAAAAATTAAAATAAAACACAGGAGCAATGCCCGGCCTCTCGACAAAACAAGAATTGGGGTATTACTCCTGTCGTAGAATATTATTCCCGTCCAACTTGAACCTACCTAAAATAAACAACATAAGGTTCGTAGAATTTTGCCCCCCTTTATTTTATTTGGCGAAGTAAAGCGCTAAAGTAAGGGAGCTTGACATGATATGTATTTCTCTCCTTCATGTATCATAAATGGATCGAGTGAGTATTTTCATGCCTTGGATTCTCTTTTTCGAATATTTGATGCACCTCTCACAGCAACTAAAATTAGTAATAGGAATATGTAATCTAGAATCTATATTACAAAAAATTCTAGTTAAATACCATCTATATGTATGTAGATATCCATAGTGGAATCATATGAAGGAGATCCTTTTTTATATCTAACCGATTTGATTAATTACTCCTGAAGGTTCACATCATAATAAGAGTGCTAGTTGATAAGAATTACTTCGGGAACAAACAAAAATAAATAAGATAAAGATATATATTAATATTATATATAGAATAGAAATAATAAATATATAAAAATCAAAGTATGGATTATTATATCATTATATCTATGATTATATTATGATTATGTATCGATTGAGTAAATTAAATGATTATTCATGATTCCATATTGAATCAATTCGGTTCCAAACAAACTTGAGGAATGTTATGGTAAAAATTCGTTTAAAACGATGTGGTAGAAAGCAACGTGCGACTTGAATTGAAGGACATGATCTGCTGTGGATGTTTTGATCCGCCACCTTTTATATTAGGAATATAGGTGCTCTTGGCTCGACATTTTGTGTTCTATTTTACGAGAGTCCTACACCTTTTTGAATATAAAAAAGAGTACAGGATGGAGCTCGAGGAGAATAGAAAGTTTTTATTCCTTTCGCAGGAGTAAGGATCTAGGGTTAGTGCGAATCAATAAGTTGGAACAACTTCGTAAGTCTTTTTATTTTTATATTGAAAAAAAGCCCTTTCAAGTAATTTTACAATGGAAAAGGAAATTTTCGTAAAAGTGTAAAATTCTTTGAATTAAAAGTCTATCATGCGTGAATCAAGCGTTTGTATGATTCTTTGATAGAAAGAAAAGAAATCATAAACAAAATAAGGGGCTTGTTGCTGCCCTTTTTTAATAAAACGATCAAGATCATAGAAATAATAAATATATAAAAATCAAAGTATGGATTATTATATCATTATATCTATGATTATATTATGATTATGTATCGATTGAGTAAATTAAATGATTATTCATGATTCCATATTGAATCAATTCGGTTCCAAACAAACTTGAGGAATGTTATGGTAAAAATTCGTTTAAAACGATGTGGTAGAAAGCAACGAGCCATTTATCGAATCGTTGCAATTGATGTTCGATCCCGAAGAGAAGGAAGAGATCTTCGTAAAGTGGGTTTTTATGATCCAATAAAAAATCAAGCTTCTTTAAATGTTCCCGCCATTTTGGATTTCCTTAAAAAAGGTGCTCAACCTACGGAAACTGTTCATGATATTTTAAAGAGGGCGGAGATATTTAAAGAATTTAGCGATAAGTACTTAATTACGGGAAATAAAATTGAATTCATACATTCATACGATATTAAATAAAACGAGAAAATAAAGAGCTAGTCCAGTTTTGTGTAATTTTTGCTTCACTATGTTTCCCCATCTTTTGTTCTATCTATAAAATTATATATGGGATTATCCCCCAATAGGATAGTTTTTGGTGAGACTCCACTAAAAAAGGGGCCGAGCTTTCTTATGGTATCTTTATGGATATTGAATAAACCCGCAATAGGATAGTTTTTGGTGAGACTCCACTAAAAAAGGGGCCGAGCTTTCTTATGGTATCTTTATGGATATTGAATAAACCCGAGGTTTTCTTCTTGATTATTTTTTCTTTATCTACACTTTTTTTTTTATTCTTTAGGTAAGTTATCTATTTAGGTAAGTTATCTATGAAGTGCCAATCCAACACAAATTCTTATTATTTTATTTTCATTTGTCAACGTTCATATTGACAATAGTGTATTGAACAAATACAATTGATCGTGGATAAATAGATCTATTTATCCACGCCCCATAAGTTTTTATGTTCATAATTGACTATAAAGAATGTTTTTGATGGGGTTGTGCAATCCAATCATTTGTCAACGTTCATATTGACAATAGTGTATTGAACAAATACAATTGATCGTGGATAAATAGATCTATTTATCCACGCCCCATAAGTTTTTATGTTCATAATTGACTATAAAGAATGTTTTTGATGGGGTTGTGCAATCCAATCTCTATTTTTTTATTCCGATCATATCTACACACAATAATTCTATTTTTGGGTTGCTAACTCAACGGTAGAGTACTCGGCTTTTAAGTGCGGCTAAAATCTTTTACACATTTGGATGAAGCAACGGATTCGTCCATACCGTTGGTAGAGTTTGTAAGACCCCGACTGATCTTGAGAGGGAACGAATGGAAAAAACAGCATGTCGTATAAATGAATAACTCATATCATAAATGAATAGCTTTAAGATAGAGTACTTAACCCTTAGGGGATTAGAGTTTTAATTCTTAGAGCGGTACAAAAAAAATTATGGTTGGATCGAGTGAATAAATGGATAGAGCCAAAAAGCTCCAATTATTGGGAAACAAAAAGAGCAACGAGCTTCAGTTCTTAATTCGAATAATTACTAATTACCCGATCTAATTATACGTTAGAAATATATTAGTCCCTGGGGCGGGCAAGGGTTATGAACTAACTTTAATAATAATAATAATAAGTGGATTCTTCACTTTTTTTTTTTAATCCTAACTATTCTATTAATTATATCCCTGCGGGGAGACGAATGTGTAAAAGAAACAGTATATTGAGAAACCAAATTCTAAAGTCA